GTCGAAATAAGCAAGAATACTATTTCTACGTAAAATCCCATTTATGGGTATTTCAATCGAGATACCAGAACGGGGCATTAGTTCTTTCTCCCGTTCTTGATCATATTGGAATGGGATTATGAATCTATTTCTTCGCCTTTTCGCCAATAAATCAGAATTCTCGTGGAGAATGGCAGGATATAGGAAATTCCAATGACCATTAGATATGATTCGATCAGGTCCTGAATAATCAAGAATCCCCTTCCCTTTTTTACTGGAAGGATCCGAACTAAACAATTTGTGTCTCACTCGATCATTAGTCACTGAGAGGTCAGAAATATATCTCCGTTCGACAGAAAGAGAATGAACATTCATTTGATCTTGATCCTTGTGGAGCGAAAAAGTGACTATACTGGATCTGCACGGACCTCCTGATAATATCCATAAATGACTTGTTTTTGGTAATAGATGAACATTACCATATCTATATTCAGGCGCATGGTACACATCGGTACTCCAGTGCATTTCTCCCTCTGAGTCAGAATAAATATGTTTTCGAACCCTCTCTTTAAAATTGAAAGTGGATGTTCCAGCGCGAATCTCAGCAATCACTTGTTCTGATTCTACATATTGATCGTTTTGAACTAAAAGAAAACTTTTTGGTGGAATATTCACATTATGTAGAATATCCTGACTCTCAATAGTTACATACAGGTCTATATAACATAGAAAAGCAGGATGTCCATGACGTGTACGTGTGGGATGAACCAAATCCTCATTGAATTTTATTTTTCCATTAGAAGGAGCTCGTACATGTTCTGCAGTACCACCTGTAAATACTCCACCGGTATGAAAAGTTCTTAATGTTAGTTGAGTCCCTGGTTCCCCAATTGATTGACCTGCAATAATACCTACTGCTTCTCCCAATTCGACCAGGTCGCCATGAGTGGGACTCCGACCATAACATAATCTACAGATCCAAGATGTACTCCTGCAAATAAAGGGGGTTCGAATATATATTGATTGTGCTCGAAAGGTTATGAATCGATTGACAAGTCCAATACCAATATCTTGATTTCGAGTGGCAATGCATCGTAGACCCATATATATATCGTCTGCTAATACACGACCAATTAGTGTTTGGATCAAAATTTTTTCCGTCATCCCATTTCGAGGACTCACGGAAATACCTCGGATAGTGCCACAATCTGTTCTACGCACAACAATGTGTTGAACTACTTCAACAAGTCTACGCGTGAGGTATCCAGCATCTGATGTTCGTACAGCAGTATCCACAACTCCTTTGCGGGCTCCGTAGCAGGAAATTATATATTCCGTTAAAGAAAGTCCTTCGCGTAAATTGCTTTGAATGGGTAAATCAATCATTTGTCCTTGGGGGTCCGACATTAATCCTCTCATACCTACTAATTGGTGTACCTGAGATGCATTTCCTCTAGCTCCCGAAAAGGACATTATATGGACTGGATTAGAAGGATCAGTCATCCTAAAATTAGGATGCATTTCTTGTCTCAAATATTCACTTGTAGCATACCATATCTCAATGGATTGACGCAATTTTTCTACCGCGTGTACATTCCCATAATGATGGTGCTTTTCTAAAATCAAACTTTGTTGTTCAGCATCTTGGACTAGCCATCCCTTAGAAGGTATTGTTAAAAGATCATCAATTCCTAATGAAATGGATGTAGCAGTGGCTTGCTGGAAACCCAGAGTCTTTACTTGATCCAGGATGTGCGATGTATATGCCATTCCGAAGTGATCTATTAATCTGCTAATAAGTCGTTTCATGGCAGTTGCATCTATCACTTTATTGTGAAAAACCAGATCGGCCCGTTCTGCCATAAGTACCTCCATATTCCGCTGAGTAGGATTCGACAATGGGTTTGAGTCAGTGATTTGAAGACTTCCTTTCCTCGATCTTGATTCACGTAGAAATTCAGGAATTATGATACCGGTTGAGCCGTAGAGAACCGAATTCCCACGGTATCACATAATTACGTAGCTTAGGTATCGTATGAGTAGGCCCGACAAAACCCTTGTATGGCTTCTTCTATTTCTCGATAAAAAGAAATATGACCAACAGTTGTTCGAATGTATATACAAAGGATTTCTTTTTTTACACTTCTTACTATTAGATAGTGCCCATAAATCTCATGATAGGTACCCAAAGATTCATATTGAACTTCGATGGGAACTTCTCTTGAGGCAATGACACGTTGATCGAGTTGCCACCGGAGCCACAAAGGACTATCTAAATTGATTCGTTTCTGCCGATAAGCTCCAAGTGCATCATAGGAACTACAAAAATAGGGTTCTTTCTCTTTCGTATACTTATTATCGTCAACCGTTTCATTTTGATAGTTTCTTCGATTACATGGATTATACCTATTTGAACAAATACCTCGACGATTCCCGATCGTTAATATATAGAGTCCAATAAGCATATCTTGAGTTGGTACGGAAATGGGATCTCCAATAGCTGGAGACAAGAGATTCATAT